CCGAATTATATAGATGATCTAGCAACGATGGAATTTATATTCTGTTTACTGAATCACATGAAATTTGACTCAACTCCATATCTGGAATAGAATGTATGAAATACGTATGAACAGAGAAATAAAAAGAGTTTTCGACTTAAATTGGAATTTTTTTTTATTGAAATTTGGAATGGATACAAATGGAAAGAAATTTATAAAACATTCCTAGAAAAGAATTTGCCACTTATACTTATTAAGTTATAGAAATTTGGAGAGAATATCAAAACAAAAAAATGATTCAATTTCTACCATTATTATGATATTACATATGGTGAAGTTTCTAATATAAATAGAAATAGAAGAAGAGTTGTATTTATTAAACACGTATGCAGATATTAATATCCCTCTTCTCTTTTATTGTATTGACATTCTATTTGGGGCAACACGGGTTGTGCTCTATTAAAAGAAAATTTCTATTTTCTATTCAATTCAAAATTGAGATATGAAAATTTTCTGATAATTCCTTACTAGGCAACATATATAAATAAGATAATAGACATCTGTGTAAGAGTTCCTGCTCTGGGGTTTACATATACTCATGATTGTTGTTATAATTGAAATTGAAAGGGGTTTTTTAACTCAATATTGATGTATCAATTTCTATTTTCTTATGTCATTAGGAAAAGAAAATCAAATTTTGAGATTCAAACCGTTCATGAATTCGCATTCCGCAGTCAATAGTTAATGGTTCAAATTTGTCATAAATTTTGACTTTTGCAAATGAAAATGACATTTTATTTTTAATAGAAAGTGGGAGAAGTTGGCTATTTTGAGATATTATACAAAGGCGGATCAAATCCAATCGAAATCAAAAGAGGGTAAGAATCTCTTTTAGGAAAGAAAGGGATTAAGAAAAAAGGAACTCACGATGCAAGTACAATAAAAAGCAGTTCAGTAATACGGGACAAATTTCACCAATTTTGTATATCGTTTTGGCGGCATGGCCGAGTGGTAAGGCGGGGGACTGCAAATCCTTTTTCCCCAGTTCAAATCCGGGTGTCGCCTGCAAAAGACTTGAAGTTTCTTCTTCTATTCTGCTGATATAACTCGCCGAATTATTTCTCATCAGAAGCAGAAGAAAGGGGCTGTTGATACTTATTTGATTCGAAGCATTCGGGTGGGGATTTTCGAAAAGATTGTAAATCCTTGAATCTAGGATTCAAGGAAATATTCTAAGGGTAGAGGGGTTATCAAGACTTCGCGATTCCCTTCTACTACTAATCACCAATCGTTGTACTACTAATGTAGTGTCTAATGATTAGATCTTGAATTAGATTGGATAGACGGATACCTGATAGGAAATCCAATTCAATTACAATTAATAGTTGTGGAAGATACTTTCTATACAACGGACTTGCGAGAATCTCTGAGTGCTCAGGTATCCAATCAATATTAAATTGGCCGGATAATTCACTTTTAATTTAAATAAATTAAAGTTAAAGTAAGGGGTAAAAAGATAAAGAATTTCTTTTTAGCAACCCCTAATCAAGAATATACTGTCTTCCCACTTTTCACAGAGATAAGGGTAGGCATTCGATCAAATAGGAAATTAGATAGTGATTTATCTTTTTACTTAATGAAGATCAACAACAAAAAGGACCTTATTATTACTACATGTTCCATTAGTAACATTCCCTCGAGATGTTACTACGTATTTTGCTTATCTTTCATCTTTCCTGATTCGAAATCATAAAAGAATTTTTTATAAAATGAGTTGATTTATTGGATTGGGTTATCAATAGTATTCAGTCAGAATCCTTTTTTGACTCTATGCCATCGATTCCACTATACTATTATTATTGAGGAATAATGAAATAATTCCTTCATATTTATAGAAATAAGGGGACATAATTCACATGGATATAGTAAGTCTCGCTTGGGCTGCTTTAATGGTAGTCTTTACATTTTCCCTTTCACTCGTAGTGTGGGGAAGAAGTGGACTCTAGGAGTATTACTAATTAATTAAACTGTATCAATTGGTTTCTAGATCGTTCTGCAACATGTTTTGAACTATTAAAAATGAAAATCAAAAGATCTTTTGATTTTCATTTCGAATTCCATTGGATTCGAATGGAGTAATACATTATATGAATCATACTTTTTCAATCAAACAGATATTTCATCGATTCCCATCTTTGTATTTCGAAAGGGATCCCGATAATAGTAAATTTATTCCAACCAAATTCTTCCGAAATGTTCTATTTCAATCAACGGGTTCTTCCCAGACTTAATAGATGGGTACTGAAGAAGACCAGATTTTTTATTCACTCTTTAATGTTCAAAGAAGAAGTCGTTTTGTTAAGTTTATACGCACTTTCTATGAAAAGTGGTATAGACATAGTGGTTGTCTAACGAGATACTATACATAAGAGGATCTTCCTCCAAGCGAGTCACATATTGCACATTTACCCACTTGTTTTATAATTTTTAAAATTGGATTTATGCTTTATCGACTCCCATTTCATATTACGATTTAGGCCATAAAAATCGGTGAAGTTTACTCTCTTCCTTTTCGAAATCCGAGAAGTGCCCGTGCAACTCTTGTTGATGGTTCAATCAATTACTTCTTCAGAATGCTTGCTAATGATTTTATTACTATATGCCCATATCCTTTTTCCTTCATTGATTTTATTCTTTTCTTTCGATAGATACCAAGATTCCTATTAAAAATCATAAAAAGTCTAGTAATTAGAACCATAAGACATAAGAGTAAAACCATTATTTTAGATTGATCGAAAGAAATACAAATAAATGGAACAAATAAATAGAATTGAGTGTTATATCAATTCCATATACGGAATTGATATCCACATACAAATATATGAAGATAATATTGTAGATTAATTTATATTAAGCCTCTATCTTTATTGTATATTGTAAAGTACAACTTTACCCATTATACAACTTTATACACTACAATAATTCTAATAGATAGATCATATGGTAGAGAGATTCATCTACCATATGATCTATCTATTAGAATACTGTCAATCATAATCCGCTTATTTCATTTAATAAATTTAAGACGCGAAAATTAGAATCCTTTTCATTTTTTTTCATGAATTTTTGATAAGAACTCGTAAGTCAAGTTTAATTCAAATTAATTATTTTGACTGACTGTTTTTACGTAAATTATAAGTAGAAAAGCCGTAGGAACTAGAATGAATAGTGCAGTAGCAATAAATGCAAGAATATTTACTTCCATAATCTAATCTTTTTTTTACTTCGCAATAACTCGGGATTTAATCCCATAGAGATAATAAACCCTTCGCCTGTAAATTCAATGAATGAATTACCTCTCGATGATTTTGAATCGGATCAATATCATGAATAACAATATCTGAACTATCAAATCAATTCGTCGTCGAAAATGGAATAGTATAACATAGAAAGTTCTTTTATCCATCCCAAATCCCAACTCGGATTCTTGACCCAATCCAAAACTCCTTTATTCGGTTCCGTTCTTTTTTTCTATAACCTACCTTTCACCTTTCGTGTACAATCATCTGATCAAGTATCATCAGATCGCCCTTCCACTTCCATTAGTCACGTAGTTACAAATCCAAACAAAAAATAAAAAGAAAAGAAAGAAATGATTCATTCCCTTGTTAAGAGGAGTTGGATCTTTGATTGATCTGTCTTTTACTCCCCCTCCGTAGATTATTAGCGCTGGGAATATATATCAAAAGCCCGGTGTGCAATCTGAATGAAATCTATTTTTCAATTCAATTAGTAATTGAGGTTACGCAAAACCAGAAAGAGAAATTGTTTAATCTAGAAAAGTATTCTATCGGGAGAATTTTGTTAAAGTTAAATTCATTTTTGATTGTGAATTCCATTTGTGTATGCGCGCTCCCCCCCAAAAATATAGTACTCTATTGCATGGATCGGGAACAGTCGAAAAAGCAGACTCAGTATTTCTTGGAATACTTACTATAATGCTACCAATAATTGTACTAATGCACCCACATATGTTTTTTTCCTACCAAAAGGAAAAAAAAAGAAATAAAGAACCCCATTTTTGGTTTGGGAATGAACTTCTGCCCCCCGGCCCTTTTTCATAGAAAGGGAGAGATGAATTGATTGCTGTATTTATTGGATCCGTCGGGACTGACGGGGCTCGAACCCGCAGCTTCCGCCTTGACAGGGCGGTGCTCTGACCAATTGAACTACAATCCCAGTGAAATTGAAATAAGGGATCTAGCAGAGATTTTTATTCTTTTTTATCTCCGTATCGAGTATTTCTGAAAGACAGGGGGGTTATACCCTCTCGTGATAGATTGGTAAATTGGGCGAATTATTGGGCCGAGCTGGATTTGAACCAGCGTAGACATATTGCCAACGAATTTACAGTCCGTCCCCATTAACCGCTCGGGCATCGACCCAGGAAGAATAACTTTTATACTTATTAGTAATCCACGATTAACTTACTTTCGTAGTAGCCTACCCCCAGGGGAAGTCGAATCCCCGCTGCCTCCTTGAAAGAGAGGTGTCCTGAACCACTAGACGATGGGGGCCTACTTGCCCAACCGCCATCATACTATGATCATAGTATGAACAGTTTTTTGAAATTGTCAATATAATGAATGGTATGATTGGATCTGAAGGATCTTTCTGCCTTTTCTAAGTGCAGAGAATTTTGCGATTCGTCATTCATGAATCATTCATTCTAATCGCCATTCTCCACTCTATATATAAATAAATCTAGTATAGAAATCTATATTGTTTAGTCTAATATAAAATCAAAAAAGTAGAAATAATAGGATAGTATTTTGTCAGCGAGTCGTTGGTCCAAAAGGGGGGTTAAGTTCTATTTCTTTCGCTTTCATTCTTCCACTCATTCATTGTTAAGATGAGATATTCTTATCTCATACTAAAACAGGAAATTAAGAAACGAAAAATTTATTAATAGTAAGCGGGATCCATAAATTTTCGAAAATTATTTTCATTTAGTTCAGAGA